AGCTCAACATATATGTATGTCTGTTTTAAAAGCACGAAGAGTAATTGATCAGATTCGCGGGCGTTCCTATGAGGAAACACTTATGATACTGGAACTCATGCCTTATCGAGCATCTTATCCCATTCTCAAATTGGTTTATTCTGCAGCGGCAAATGCTAATCATAATATGGGTTTGAAGGAAGCTGATTCATTCATTAGTAAAGCCGAAGCCAATAGGAGTACTATTGTGAAAAAGTTAAGACCGCGGGCTCGAGGACGTAGTTATCTGATAAAAAGACCGACATGTCATATAACAATTGTATTAAAAGATAAATCTAAATCATTTTTAGATCAATCTAAGATTTAGATTCATATAAAATAAAAAAATATGGATGAAAAATAAAATAGAATAGAAAAATATGGGACAAAAAATAAATCCACTTGGTTTCAGACTTGGTACAACTCAAAGTCATCATTCCTTTTGGTTCGCACAACCAAAAAATTATTCCGGGGGCCTACAGGAAGATGCAAAAATACGGAATTGTATCAAGAACTATGTACAAAAAAATAGGAAAATATCCTCAGGTTTCGAAGGAATTGCACGTATAACAATTCAAAAAAAAATCGATTTGATCCAAGTCATAATCTATATTGGATTCCCAAATTTATTAATAGAGGGGCAAACACGAGGAATCGAAGAATTACAGATGAATGTACAAAAGGAATTTAATTCTGTAAACCGGAGACTCAACATTGCTATCACAAGAGTTGAAAAACCTTATGGACAACCTAATATTCTTGCAGAATATATAGCTTTACAATTAAAAAATAGAGTTTCGTTTCGAAAAGCAATGAAAAAAGCTATTGAATTAACTGAACAAACGGATACAAAAGGAATTCAAGTGCAAATAGCAGGCCGTATCGACGGAAAAGAAATTGCACGTGTTGAATGGATCAGAGAGGGTAGAGTTCCCCTACAAACAATTCGCGCTAAAATTGATCATTGTTCCTATACAATTCGAACTATTTATGGAGTATTAGGTATAAAAATTTGGATATTTGTAGACGAGGAATAATCAACCTTGTCTTCCCATTCTGTCCAGTGATAAAACAAAAAATGACAAACTCTTTCATTCTTTTTTCGTTAAAAATCAAAAAATGAACAATTCTAATTCTATAAGGTTAAATAAAAATTCGATTGATCATTTGGTATAATTGCTATGCTTAGTGTGTGACTCGTTAGTTTTTTCTTTATAGTTTCAAGTTGGGATTAAAAAAAAAAAAATAAACTGACCCCTGCTATAAACTTTGTAATTATATAAAATAAACTAATAACCAACTTATTGCTTCGTATTGTCGAGATCCCAAGAAACAGTCACTATATGAATGAGTGGATCTATCATATGGTTGTAGCAACTGAAATTCTTTCAACAAAAAATAGATCTGATTATGGGTTGTAAAGCAAAAAAAAAAAATAAAGGGATGTGGATAAATGGAAGGATGATAGAAAGAAAGAACAAAAATATCAATGATATATGATTCCAATATGTATGGTCTATGAATCACGTCATAAAAGGCAGTGTGATAAAGCATCAATACTGATAATCAATACTGATAAGATAATTATAAATATAAGAATTTTAAAATGAAATAATTTAAAATAGAATAAAATAATAAAGAGCCTTCAGGTTAATAAAAACTGAGGAAATTGACTTGGGAACGAATTTTGTTGGAAGCTCCATTGCAAAGTTCGGACCTAACCATTAATGGAGAAGCTATGGGAACGACAGAACCTGTGACTGCATAGGCTTCTATTGAAAACGAATCCTAATAATTCATTGGGTGGGATGGCGGAACGGACCAAGAAAAAATTGATTTATTCTGAGAGGTTATGAATTGAACCTTCAAATGAAACAGGAAAGAGTAAATATTCGCCCGCGAAACCTCTATTTATTGGATTACAATCTTTTGTCGTAATTCGATAGAGGTAAAAAAAAATAAGGAAAGGATTCGTTATGTTATAAAAATAAAAAAGAGAAACATTACATTATCTATAAAGATACATAAATGTACACACACGTCTAGCTGTATTGTATATCTTGTATCTACATCTTCCTTCTTATGTAAGAAATTAAATATCAATAAAAGCCATTACTTGGTGTATTATCCATTAATGTGTACCTATTAATGTGTATCTATTAATGTGTATCTATAATATTATTGAATTAGAATCCTTTCATTCGCGAGGAGCTGGATGAGAAGAAACTCTCATGTCCGGTTCTGCAGTAGAGATGGAATTAAGAAACAACCATCGACTATAACCCCAAAAGAACCAGATTTCGTAAACAGCATAGAGGAAGAATGAAAGGAATATCTTGTCGAGGCAATCATATTTGTTTCGGCAGATACGCTCTTCAGGCACTTGAACCTGCTTGGATTACAGCTAGACAAATAGAAGCAGGGCGAAGAGCAATGACACGATATGTGCGTCGTGGTGGAAAAATATGGGTACGTATATTTCCCGACAAACCTGTTACAGTAAGACCCGCGGAAACACGTATGGGTTCGGGGAAGGGATCCCCTGAATATTGGGTATCCGTTGTTAAACGGGGTCGAATACTTTATGAAATGGGTGGAGTATCAGAAACTGTAGCTAGAGCAGCTATCTCAATAGCTGCGCGCAAAATGCCTATACGAACTCAATTTCTTATTTCAGGATAGAGATGCAGAACTAAACAAAAAGGGGTATTGGGGATGAAAAAACAACCGCAGGTTTATTTATTTCTGGACGGACAATATTTCTTTTTTTTCTTTCATACTTTTGCATTGAAATAACAGATTGAAATAAAAATGATATGATTCAACCTCAGACCCTTTTGAATGTAGCGGATAACAGCGGAGCTCGAAAATTGATGTGTATTCGAATCATAGGAGCTGGTAATCACCGATATGCTCATATTGGTGATGTTATTGTTGCTGTAATCAAAGAAGCAGTTCCCAATATGCCTCTAGAAAGATCAGAAGTAATTAGAGCTGTAATTGTACGTACATGTAAAGAACTCAAACGTGAAAACGGTATGATAATACGATATGACGACAATGCTGCAGTTGTCATTGATCAAGAAGGAAATCCAAAAGGAACTCGAGTTTTTGGTGCGATCGCTCGAGAATTGAGACAGTTAAATTTTACTAAAATAGTTTCATTAGCTCCCGAAGTATTATAAATAGTAGTAGATGAGACTATGATATAGTAGGGTATCTAAAATATATCAAATTAGTAGATTGTGTCTCACGTATATACTTTATAAAAAAAAAAAGAAAAAAAAAAGGAAACATGTTGATTATATCAAAATTTGGAGGAACCTATAATTCTAGTTCGTCATGGGTAGGGACACTATTGCCGATCTAATAACTTCTATAAGAAATGCTGACACGGATAAAAAAGGAAGGGTTCGAATAGCATCTACAAATATCACCGAAAACATTGTTAAAATACTTCTACGAGAAGGTTTTATTGAAAACGTTCGGAAACATCAGGAGAGTAACAAATATTTCTTGGTTTCAACTCTGCGACATAGAAAAACCAGAAAAGGAATATATAAAACTAGAACCATTTTAAAGCGTATCAGCCGGCCCGGCTTACGAATTTATTCCAACTATCAACGAATTCCTAAGATTTTAGGTGGAATGGGAATTGTAATTCTTTCTACTTCTCGAGGTATAATAACAGATCGAGAAGCTCGACTAGAAAGAATTGGAGGAGAAATTTTGTGTTATATATGGTAATCTTCCACCTCTGGTATCCGAATTTGATCTCTAACTTCCTATTTGTAAAATAGAGAGGAAAAGTGAGTTATATAACTCTTCCTCCATTAGTTGATACTTCAAGGAGGTTACCTGGAATGAAAGAACAAAAATTGATTCATGAGGGTTTAATTACTGAATCACTTCCCAACGGTATGTTCCGGGTCCGTTTAGATAATGAAGATCTAATTCTAGGATATGTTTCAGGGAGGATCCGCCGCAGTTTTATACGGATACTACCGGGAGATAGAGTAAAAATTGAAGTAAGTCGTTATGATTCAACCAGGGGACGTATAATTTATCGACTTCGCAACAAAGATTCGAACGATTAGGTTATTTTTTTAACCATGGGTATACAATTCGAAGTTCAAAAAAAAATTCAAGAGACTTATTCTCTTCCAAGAAGTGGATTCAGAATTAAGGTAAGGAATAAAAAATATGAAAATAAGGGCTTCCGTTCGTAAAATTTGTGAAAAATGTCGACTGATTCGCAGGCGTGGACGAATTATAGTGATTTGTTCCAATCCGAAACATAAACAGAGACAAGGGTAATTCTTCTAAAAAAGAACTTTACTTTCCAAAATTTTAAAATAAAATATGTAAAAATAAGGTAAAGGATCCGTTTTAACATGAAATGGATATCTCCGTATCTTTTCTTTTTGTATATTTCTGACTCATAAATATGAGATGATAAAATATGACAAAAGCTATACCAAGAATTGGTTCACGTAGGGATGGGCGTATTGGTTCACGTAAGAATGGACGTAGAATACCAAAAGGCGTTATTCATGTTCAAGCGAGTTTCAACAATACCATTATAACTGTTACAGATGTACGAGGTCGGGTAGTTTCTTGGGCCTCCGCCGGTACTTCTGGATTCAAAGGCACAAGAAGAGGAACACCTTATGCTGCTCAAGCCACAGCGGTAAATGCTATTCGTACAGTGGTTGATCAGGGTATGCAACGAGCAGAAGTTATGATAAAGGGTCCTGGTCTCGGAAGAGATGCAGCATTACGAGCCATTCGTAGAAGTGGTATATTATTAAGCTTCGTACGTGATGTAACACCTATGCCACATAATGGATGTCGACCTCCTAAAAAAAGACGTGTGTAGAAATAAGAATTAAACCGATTTCAAGAGAAATAAATGATCAAATAATAATACTAGTATAGTATGGTTCGAGAGGAAGTAGCAGGATCCACTCGAACACTACAGT